ATATCTAAATTTTCTATTTTTAGATGCTTTTTCAGACCTATTGCCGATGCTAAGTAGCAGTCACAAATTTGTATCCATTTTTCATTATATTATGCACAGATCAGCATGGCGAATTCTTAAGCTAAAATGGCGAGCTCTTAAGCTCAAATTGTGGGGATTGTGGACACCGATAAGTGAGATTTCAAGTGATATTTCGTGGAAGTGTTTCCGTAGGCTTCTTCGGGTCGAAGAAATGATTCATCGAAATAATGAGTCACCATTGATATCGACACATCTGAGCTCGCCAAATATTCGGGAGTTCCTCTATTCAAGCCTTTTACTTCTTCTTCTTGCTGGATGTCTCGTTCAGGTACTTCTTTTCTCTGTTTCCCTAGACTCTAGTGAGTTACAGACAGAGTTCGAGAGGATAAAATCTTTGACGATTCCATCATACACGATTGAGGTGTACAAACTTGTGGATGGGTATCCTAAACCTGAACCGAATTCTTTCTGGTTAAAGAATCTCTTTCTAGTTGCTCGGGAACAATTAGAAGATTTTCTAGCGGAAATACTGGGTTTTGCGCTATTTGGTGGTGGTCCCGCTTATGGGGTCAAATTTCTACAGAAGATATTTTTCAATCTCATCGATCTCATAAGTATCATACCAAATCCCATCAATCGAATCACTTTTTCGAGAAATACGAGATATCTAAGTCATACAAGTAAAGAGATCTATTCATGGATAAGAAAAGGGCAAAGGTTTCAGACTCATGATGAAATAGAATCCTGGATCGAGACCTGTGATTGGTTTTTGGATGAAGAGAGAGTTTACTCGTTTCATTTCTCCACCCTAAGGCCAGAAAAAGGGATTGATCAAATTCTATGGAGTCTGACTCATATTGATCGTTTAGTAAAGAGTGACTATGGTTATCAAATGTTTGAACAAGCGGGAGCAATTTACTTACGATACTTAGTTGACATTCATCAAAAGGATCTAATGAATTATGAGTTCAATACATCCTGTTTAGCAGAAAGACGGATATTCCTTGCTCATTATCAGACAATCACTTATTCACAAACCTCGTGTGGGGCCAATAGTTTTCATTTCCCATCTCATGGAAACCCGAAACCCTTTTCGTTCCGCCTAGCGCTATCCCCCTCTAGGGGTATTTTAGTGATAGGTCCTATAGGAACTGGACGATCCTATTTGGTCAAATCCCTAGCGACAAACTCCTATCTTCCTTTTATTACGGTATTTCTGAACAAGCTGGGTTTGAAAATAGTTATTGATGATCTCGATCCTGAGGACTATATGGAAGCGCTTAATGATGTGGATATTGATGGGATTGATAATGATAGCGATCCTGCTAAGGAATATATGGATGCGCTTAGAGATGCGGATGATATTGATGATCGTGACTATTCGAACTTGGACTCGGACCCGGAGCTGAGGGAGGAGTATACGGTGGATGATGAGATACTTAGGTATATCATCGAGTTGGAAATCAACCTAGCTTCTATCAACTTGCAATTCGAATTGGCAAGAACAATGTCTCCTTGCATAGTATGGATTCCAAACATTCATGATCTGTATGTGGATGAGTCGGAGTCCCTCGGTTTATTATTGAACTATCTCCCCGGGGATTGTGAAAGACGGTCCACTAGAGAGATTCTTGTTATTGCTTCGACTCATATTCCCCAAAAAGTGGATCCCGCTCTAATAGCTCCGAATCAATTAAATACATGCATTAAGATACGAAGGCTTCTTATTCCACAACAACGAAAGCACGTTTTCACCCTTTCGTATACTAGGGGATTTCACTTGGAAAAGAAAATGTTCCATACTAATGGATTCGGGTCCATAGCCATGGGTTACAATGCACGAGATCTTGTAGCAATTACCAATGAGGCCCTATCGATTAGTATTACACAGAAGAAATCAATTATAGACACTAATACAATTCGATTCGCTCTTCATAGACAAACTTGGGAGTTGCGAGCGCATGTAAGACCGGTTCCGGATCATGGGATCCTTTTCTATCAGATAGGAAGGGCTGTTGCACAAAATGTACTTATAAATAATTGCTGCCTTATAGATCCTATATCTATCTATATGAAGAAGCAATCATGTTACGAAGGGGATCCTTATTTGTACAAATGGTTCTTCGAACTTGGAACGAGCATGAAGAAATTAACGATACTTCTTTATCTTTTGAGTTGTTCTGCCGGATCGGTCGCTCAAGATCTTTGGTCTCTACCCGGACCCGATGAAAAAAATTGGATCACTTCTTATAGACTCGTTGAGACGGATTCTGGTCTAGTTGATGGCCTATTAGAAGTAGTAGAAGGCGCTCTGGTGGGATCCTCGCTTCTTCGGCCCGAACCGAGGAATCCCTTAGAGATGATGGAAAATGGATCTCGTTCTATCTTTGATCGTAGATTTCTCTACGAATCGGAGTTTAAAGAATGGGCAGAAGGCACCGACCCGCAACAGTTAGCGGAGGATGTAGTCGATCACATA